AAATATGTTGACATGAGGAGGAACATATTTACTAGTTATATCATCTGCAATCGCCTGAATCTCAAGACGTTCCTCAAACCAATCATATACTTTATTGAGATAGGTAACCCAATGGAACTCCCCCTCTGAGAACCGTATATGAGAATTTCATCTCGTACGGCTCAAGCGGAAACACACAAATACTGATTTCAACGGATATATAATAGAAAATGAAAAACTTCATTAACCACTTGATTCGATTTGCCTCGAAGATACGAAGTAACAAAAATCCGGAATCTCTTCTTTGTGATGATAATGCCAAAAAATATCAAGTTGGCTCATCTGTCTTTCTTTATGTTGATCGTTACAGGCCTCTTGAATCTTCTCTTCCCTATTTTTTATTTGTTATTTGATTTATTGTTTTTTTTTTTTTTTGTGCGTACTGCGGATTTACTCTTGTTTTACTATTGATAGGAATTCTCTTGTTGAGACCCTATGAATCAATTGAAACCTCAGATTCATACTAGAACCACGATGATTTAGCCTCAAGCTAAACTCAAAGGTTCTCTGAGTAAGAACCTTTGATGATCACTTATTGAATGAATGGATGTAATGACTCAACAAAATCTAGAGAAAGAGTTATCCTTCGGTCAAAATAAATCTGAAGGAATAAAATTCGTTTGATTTAGGAAATACCTATTTGAATTTTTTTTGAGTCCGGTTGCGAGGTCTGAATAAATAGTAGGTATGAATCATAGTTCAAATATTTCTTTTCTTGATCTATTCTATATATTCCGTGCTCCAGATACTAGAATAAATATCCGACGAGGTAGAATCATCTTGATAGAGATAACAGGTCCATTCTATGTATTATCAATAGGATCAATTATAACAAGTCACACACTCATATTCCGGAAATACCGAAACAAATAAATTCCACGGTCGAACTACCAGAATAGAATGGTCTAGAAATCCAAGTCTAAAGTAATTTTTTCTTTGATTGAAAGACTAGGACTTCATAGTTCTTATAAACCTAACTCATTGAAATTCCATCCAGTAAAACGGAAGAATTATAAATTTCCAAAATAATAGATAGGAATATCGCAAATAGAGCCATTGCGACCCCCATAAGTGGTGTAGTCCCCCATCCCGGAGCTACTTTACCATATTCCGAATTCAATGGTTTCAATAAATCCCCTACAGTAGTTCGTCTTGGCCCAGATCTAGAACTATCCTCAACGGTTTGTGTAGCCATAAATCCTATTTAATGATTGGTTGAGATCTGTTGACTTTGTATACTATTCCGTTGTAGTTGTAAATAAACGATCTTATCGTAGATCCATTGTGATCTTGAAATTATCTAAAAATGGAAACAGCAACCCTAGTCGCCATCTCCATATCCGGTTTACTTGTAAGCTTTACTGGGTACGCCTTATATACCGCTTTTGGGCAACCCTCTCAACAACTAAGAGATCCATTCGAAGAACACGGGGACTAGTTGAAGTAATGAGCCTCCCAATATGGGAGGCTCATTACTTCAATTAAATTATTTCGAAAGGTTATTTCATTTTTTTAGTTGGAACCTTAGGTGGTTCTCGAAAAAAGATAGCGAAAAAAATTATCCCTAAAGTCGAGACTAAAAGGAATGTATAAACCAATGCTTCCATGGATTCGATCGTGGTTTACAATTATAGCTTCCACACCTATTCATTTGGGATCATTTATCATATCATATAAAGAAAGAAAAAAAGTCAAAGAAAAGATGGTGATTCAAGTCAAGATTTCTCTGATACCCAATATCAAATAAAAAAAAAAATAGAGGCGAAAGATACCACAACAATGTCGTATCAGACTACTTGTCTCCTTGTAGTTGGATCTCCAAGTTTTTGGAATGCTCCAAATTCCACTTGAGCATCCAAATCTGGATCAATACCAGCAAAAACATCTCTGAACAAGGTTCTAGCGCCATGCCAAATGTGTCCGAAAAAGAAGAGCAAAGCAAACGTAGCATGCCCAAAAGTGAACCAACCCCTTGGACTGCTACGAAAAACACCATCGGATTTCAAAGTAGCCCGATCTAATTCAAAAATTTCACCTAATTGGGCACGTCTAGCATATTTTTTCACAGTAGCAGGATCAGAATAACTTACTCCATTAAGTTCGCCACCATAGAACTCAACAGTAACACCTACTTGTTCAACACTATACTTTGATTCTGCCCTTCTAAAAGGAACATCAGCTCTCACAATTCCGTCTTCATCTACCAAAACTACCGGAAATGTTTCAAAAAAAGTAGGCATACGACGTACAAAAAGCTCGCGCCCTTCTTTATCTCTAAAGACGGGGTGTCCTAACCATCCAACAGCAATTCCATCCCCATTGTCCATTGAGCCTGCTCTGAATAATCCCCCCTTTGCCGGATTATTACCAATATAATCATAAAAAGCTAATTTTTCGGGAATTTTAGACCAAGCTTCCGATAAACTAAGATTTTCGGCTAGCCCGGCACTAACTCTTCGATATATTTCTTGCTGAAAGTATCCCTGATCCCACTGATAACGAGTAGGACCAAATAATTCGATTGGGGTAGTTGCTGAACCATACCACATAGTTCCAGCAACAACAAAAGCTGCAAAAAAAACAGCAGCGATACTACTGGAAAGTACAGTTTCAATATTGCCCATACGTAATCCTTTGTATAGACGTTGAGGCGGACGAACACTAAGATGGAATAGGCCTGCTAATATGCCCAATGTACCCGCTGCAATATGATGAGAGGCTATTCCTCCCGGAACAAAAGGATCAAAACCTTCCGCGCCCCACGCTGGATTTACAGATTGTACTTTTCCAGTTAGTCCATAAGGATCGGACACCCATATTCCAGGACCATACAAACCTGTTACATGAAATGCGCCAAAGCCAAAGCAAGCTACCCCTGAGAGAAATAAATGAATTCCAAAGATCTTGGGCAAATCCAAAGAAGGTTTTCCCGTACGTTCATCACAGAATATTTCTAGGTCCCAATATACCCAATGCCAGATAGCTGCCAAGAAGCACAAACCGGAAAACACTATGTGTGCCCCTGCCACACCTTCATAACTCCAAATACCCGGATTTGTTATAGTTCCTCCTGAAATACTCCAACCGCCCCACGAATTGGTTATTCCTAAACGAGTCATGAAGGGTATAACGAACATACCTTGTCTCCACATCGGATCAAGAACGGGATCAGAGGGATCAAAAACCGCTAATTCATATAAAGCCATCGAACCAGCCCAACCAGAAACTAGAGCTGTATGCATTATATGAACAGAAAGCAATCGACCGGGATCATTCAATACGACAGTATGAACACGATACCAAGGTAAACCCATGGAAATACCTCTTTATCAAAGAAAAATAGACACTATGCCACTTTATTTTATCGCATTGGAAAAGACTATATATACTAACCATGTACCTAACTTTTCAGTAGATTCCGTATCAGAAAGGATTAATATTTATTCCATTCCATTGAAAATAACGTGAAAATAACGGAACAATTTTGTTCGTAAGAACAAAGAGAAGCAGATCTATTCTATACCCGATAAGTACCAATACGCAATGGGAGGATTGGTCCCATTTTTGGGGAACGAATGGATAGATACTTGTTTATCATTCGAACGATCGATTTCTTCGTTCAAATTTTTTCTTTATTCATTCTGTCTTACTCTATAAACTTTCCAATCTATGTATCAAATAGAATAAAGAGAAAAAAGGGATGAAGACAATAAACCATTGATTGTTACGTTTCCATATTAAAGTGAAGTATAGTACTAAATTTTTTTCTTTAATTTAATGCCCATTGGTGTTCCAAAAGTACCTTTTCGGAGTCCTGGAGAGGAAGATGCGGTTTGGGTTGACGTATAGTGCGACTTGTCAGACATATTGGGTCATATGGGATTTACCCGTTCTCTCCCCTGATCGAGATATCCTCTGTTTCGCCCAAGAGATATTGTATTGAGTGAGGCATCAATCAATCATTCGGAGCGTGAAGTGCAATTAGATCAATTTATTTTATATTGGGGATCAATATTATCAATTTAGAAGAATTTATGGTTTACTTGGACTGATAAAATAAAGTATCCAGGCTCCGTTCAGAAAATACCAAATCGATAACAAATTGTTAATATAATATATGTATGATTACCACTTGTATCATAAATGATTCTTATACCTACTATTACTTTATACCTACTATTACTATAGTAGTGATAGTAGTGATCCCAAATTGCAATTGCAGACCAACGGAATAGTATGATGAATACATCAAATAGTTTTGGGAAAGCAAGACACAAAATTAACAAAAAAAAAGAAGTCATAACAAAAAAATGGTACTGAGACCATTTGTCCTATATGTGCAAATAGAATTCGGACAGATCTTTTCCCGGGGTAGACCATGAACCTAAAAGAATTGAAAGGACCCATTCAGGAACAAGACAATGACATCGTGATTTTAATATCGATGAAACAATACATCAATGATAGGTTAGTTTAATAAGTTCAGTAATCTCTTTTTTTTTTAGAGGGAAGGGAGCCTAAACTCATCTCGTTTTTTTTAATAGAAGACCTTTCATTAAGAAAACCTGTTACATAAAAAAAAAGAAATAAAGCTGGAATCGACACATTGATTCTTTTTTTTATTTTTAACAATTTTTTTTGAACCGTATGTATCCAAAGGTGCACGTACGGTTCCTAAGGGATGCAATTTTGTCCTAATCAACCGACTTTATCGAGAAAGATTACTTTTTTTAGGCCAAGAGGTTGATAGCGAGATCTCGAATCAACTTGTTGGTCTCATGGTATATCTCAGTATAGAAGATGGTACTAGGGATCTTTATTTGTTTATAAACTCTCCCGGCGGATGGGTAATACCAGGAATAGCCATTTATGATACTATGCAATTTGTGTCACCTGATGTGCATACGATATGCATGGGATTAGCCGCGTCAATGGGATCTTTTATTCTGGTCGGAGGAGAAATTACCAAACGTCTAGCATTCCCTCACGCTTGGCGCCAATGAGTTTTTATTTGATTGAAAAAAAAAAAGAAGACTATGCCTTCGCCACATTGATTATAAAAGAAAATTATAAGTAATAATAGCATGGCACTTCGGGTTCGATATGAACAAACCATTATTGTTTTTTCATAACATGAGATTTTGTATCGAGATAGTAGTATGAAATAAAGGTTATTTCCGATTTGATCTTATGTGTCGGGAGTACATTTCAGCGTCACAAACCATTTTTCTTCCACACCAGAAGTCTCTTTCTGATACTTATGCTATGAAAGAAAGAGTACAAAAATGAAAAAAAAAAAAGATCATTTTTGACTTATTTGATCGTATCAAAAAGAAACTTTGGGATTGCTAAATCACAGACGAGATAAATATATAAAGTAACAGAACCATCATAGTATTCTTTTTTACTTCTATGAAAGGAAGGGTGGTAAATGGATCATTCAACGATCTGGATTAGATGGATTCTATTTCTTTCTTCGATAGAATAGAAGAGAAGAAAGGAAAGGGTCAATTCCATTGCAGAGCCGTATGCAATGAACAAAAGATGCCTGTACGGTTATTCAATTCTATTTGATTTTTTTTTCTTGTTATTTTTTTATCCCCTACTTTAGTTTAGCCCAATCATGCGAGATAGAAGAACCGTTCATGATGTTATATCAATATCATCAGGGTTATGATTCACCAACCTGCTAGTTCTTTTTATGAGGCACAAGCAGGGGAATTTATCCTGGAAGCGGAAGAACTACTGAAACTTCGCGAAACCCTAACAAAGGTTTATGTACAAAGAACGGGCAACCCTTTATGGGTTGTATCCGAGGATATGGAAAGGGATGTTTTTATGTCAGCAACAGAAGCCCAAGCTCATGGCATTGTTGATCTTGTAGCGGTCAAAAATGAAAATACTGGGGATTTCATATAAATCTATTTTATTTCAAACCATAATTCAAATTTTCTGTGATTTGATATTGAATAGAAATAATTCATGATGATCAATCATCAGGTTAAGATCGATCTAAACCAACCCATTTTATTCTATATATACATATATATACATACGACATGCCAACTATTAAACAACTTATTAGAAACACAAGACAGCCAATAAGAAATGTTACAAAATCTCCCGCTCTTAGAGGATGTCCTCAGCGTCGAGGAACATGTACTAGGGTGTATGTGCGACTCGTTCAGATCATAAGTTCGAACAAATGAGACAATTTGTTCAGTATCAATGACCGGTACCAATGAATAGGATAGATAGAGAAGATCTATCATATACCCATATTGTATATGGAATTTATGGTTTCCATTGGTGCAAATCCAATCATCTAGATTTGAAATAAGAAGCAATTCCCCATTGGTAGCAAATGGTTATCCATTAAGCGGAGGAAATGGTATCATAAGAAGCAAAAAGGTTATGCTCCTTTTCTTGAAAGAACGGACTAACAGGGTCAGCTACCTAGCCAACTTTCATAATTAAATGCCGTCACTGTATGGATAACTCTTTTTGTGAAAAGAGCTATTACTGTAGATAGGTAGAGCCAAAGAGTGTGAACTATACAAGTTAACAATAACATTTGATTAAATGAAAGAAGAGGCTCCGGTGTATAGAGAGGACCTCACCGTTTAAGAGGTAACCATAGAAACGATGGAACCCACTATTTTTTTTTTATTTAGTATCGTTCTAATTTCTTATTTCCAGTGAAATAACTGGAAGGAATAGAATACAAAATCGTGGTTGGGAAGGTCATAGTAGCAAAAGCCATTGGAATTTATATTTTATATATCGGAATAATCCGTTTTGTTATTAATCGACCGGGGAAGGGGAAAAGGATGACTGAAAGAAGAGAAATCAATTAGTTATTCATTAAGCTTTAATCTGATTCAATGACCAGAGTTAAACGAGGATATACAGCTCGGAGACGTCGAACAAAAATTCGTTTATTTGCATCAACCTTTAGAGGGGCTCATTCAAGACTTACTCGAACGATTACTCAACAGAAAATGAGAGCTTTGGTTTCCTCTCATCGAGATAGAGGCAGACAAAAGAGGGATTTTCGTCGTTTGTGGATCACTCGGATAAACGCAGTAACTCGTGAGAATAAGGTATTCTATAGTTATAGTATATTAATACACAATCTGTACAAGAAGCAATTGCTTCTTAATCGTAAAATACTTGCGCAAATAGCTATATCAAATAAGAATTGTCTTTACATGATTTCCAATAAAATTATCAAATAAAGGAGATTCAAAAGTAATATACAGGAATGATTGAAAGGGAATTCCCCGGAGAATGAACTCCGGGAAGATATAGAATAAAAATAAATTAAGATAAGTAGTAGAAATGAACGAACATGTTTCAATAAAAAAAAATATTTCTTCTTCTCCCCCATTTTTGTTTCTTATATTATAACACAAGAATCAAATCAGGATTCTAGGCCTTTTCGAACAAAACATCAATCTGAGCTTGAGTTCCAATTGGATTTTTGAGTCAATTGAGGAGTATGCCTATTTATTTCTGGTTCTAGGACCAGTAGTTCTTGGGATCGACTCAGCTCTCTCAAATTGTTTCTCATTATTAAGAAAAGGTAACAAAGATAAAATACGAGCTTGTTTTATAGCAATAGTAATTAATCGTTGTTGTTTCAAGGTCAATCTATTCACTCGTCTAGATAATATTTTTCCTTGTTCACTAATAAATCGACTAATTAAACTCATGTTTCTATAATCGATTCGATCCCCCGATCCAATTGGGGGCAAACGCCTACGAAAAGATCGCTTGTATTTACGAAAAGGTTGCTTGGATTTATCCATGGTTTATTCCTTATCTCTAAAGTTCTATTTATTTATTCATTTCGGATCCAACCGAAATAGGCTTTGATTCATATATTATTTCATTCATATACTATATATCTATACACATGAAAGAATATCTACATAAAATCGGGTTTGATTTGTATATATTATGTATATTATATATGTTAAGTTCTTACTCTTCCTGTCCTGTTCTTTGGAAAGATCGAACACATGATGTTCCCTTCGATCTATTTCTTGATTTCCCCATGAATCGTATGCTTATGACAATAGCGACAAAATTTTTGCAATTCTAATCGACTGGGTGTATTGTGGCGATTCTTTTGAGTAATATATCTAGAAATGCCCCGCGATTCCTTATTGACACTATTTCGGACACAACTGGTACATTCCAAAATAACTCTGACTCTGACATCTTTACCCTTGGCCATGAACCTCCTTTAGATTTTGTATCGACTTAACTTAAGTCTTATATTTTCGATCCGAACCGAAGAAGAATAAAAAAATCAATAGAAGTTACTAGTTATAAATTCCATTTCTAAGCATTTCGTTGTAATTCTTCTTATTATCTTATCTAATTAATTTATTATCTAATTAATAGAATATGTATTAATATAGTATATATTAAGTTAAGTAATACAAAATAGAATAATAATTAAGTAATACAATTTCTTTCTAACTATCAATTATTTCTATCCTAAATCCCAATATTTCATTTAAGTATCTTTTTTCTATGCTATGATTTCGTAGAGCCCACCCTAGACTGGATACACATTTGAATTTTATTTCTGTTTTCCCAAATTTGATCTTGGATCTACCGGATTTTTTATGAGGTTCAATACACTTTTTACTTCTCTTTCCTTACTATTCTAAAGAATTGAAAGGGAGAGGCGAGGTTTTAGTTACGTCATGTGGAATTATATTTCTTCATTTCTTCGCATATCAATAACTAGAATTAAAAAAAGGGGAATGACAGGGCATCTGGGAATAAACGATTAATTTCTATCAATAGACCCGCTAAAGACCCAAACCATAGAGTAGTTAACACAGGTGCCACGGAGAGATATGTTTTTAGATCTCGCATTGAAAATCCTCCTTCTTTATTGTAATACATATATTGTCAGATGCTGTAGTTCAAGATCATTTTTATTTATTTTTACGCGGATTTCCTAACAAAAATGGATATGTACAATGAACCAATAGATGAGATTTTCCTGTCACTAAAAAAGAAAAAGATGACCCCTTCTTCCTGAGCATTACGGATAAATATTCATTCTTTTTTATATGTTAGGTTGGGTTTCAGATGTATATAATTCTTTTATTATATGAAACCAAAAACAAGAAATGACAAGAAAGTTCTATATAGATAGAGGAGAAAATAAAGATGTGGAAAACAAGACAGGTATTTTGTACAATGACACTGTACAACAATTTTAAAAAGGGATGTAGCGCAGCTTGGTAGCGCGTTTGTTTTGGGTACAAAATGTCACGGGTTCAAATCCTGTCATCCCTACCTATTACTTCTCCTATGGGCAGTAACGAGAGATTAATTGAGATCGACGGGGCATAATCTTTCATTTTTGGATACTATATTTATGCGAGATGTGTTAGAAGTTAAGTGGAAAAAAAAAATTTCTTTGAAAGCGCTCTTAGTTCAGTTCGGTAGAACGCGGGTCTCCAAAACCCGATGTCGTAGGTTCAAATCCTACAGAGCGTGATTCCGTCTATCTTATGTATGTCGAATCACAATAAAATAACTTAACAAAACAAAGTTGAATTGCAACTGGAATTTGACCTCCTCCCTGTAGGAGGTCAATCAAAAAAAGAAATGTTACTCAATCAAAGGTCCAACTGATCACCACGTCTGTATTGTAAATATGCAGTCACAAATAATCCTGCCAAAGTAATAGGAATTAGACCTAAGACGATTCCAAATAGAAAAACTTCAATCATTTCGGTTTGTTTGAGGGGATAAAAAAGGGGGGTAAGATCTATCCCTAAATATTAATCTGAATTATCCGTGAATCTCAATGACCAAGAAAAAAAATTGGCAATTGGTGCGGGAAAGAACCATAGAATATCTGGAATTCCCGAGAAATATTTTTCTGAATTATTTATTCAATTCATTTTCAAATAAGTCGTATCTTGTT